TAGTTAATTACATTGGTGAATTAGGTGAAGGTGCGGAAAGAGAGGGATTCGAACCCTCGGTAAACAAAAGTCTACATAGCAGTTCCAATGCTACGCCTTGAACCGCTCGGCCATCTTTCCTACATAATGATTATGATTATGGCCGATAACCCGAGCGAATAGCGAGTTATTCATATTAGATTGTTCGATAAGTACGGACAATCAATTCTAACTATCAAAATAGAAAGCCTTTCATCACTTTTTTTTTATGACTTTCTCTTCCCTTCGAGCCGGGGGGTAAAGAGAAATTTTTTTGTGAAATGTAAAGGGCCATTAGCATTAAATTCAAATAAATTACAAATAATAATACAATAAAGAAAGATAGATTATATCTATTAATGTTTGTGAAGATGACGCCCCCTCTTTTTTCGGATATTTATACCATACCCGATCCAATTAATGAATTGGAACGAATCAAATCCATCGATTACTTTATTTTTTTTTTAGACTATGTTTAATGAATACCTTTTTTTTACCCCGCAGATCTATTAAAAATTCCTAAAGTATCTCAGGGATTTTTTTTTGATTATATAGTGTATACCTGCTATGCACGAAAGAGAAAAAGGGCAGTTATTCTATTTCCATTTTCATCATAGACCAATTCTTTTTCCTATTTTGATCATATCAGAATTAAAATTTAATCAAAGCTTTTCGAATTTTCCAAATCTATCCTAATTCGTAGAATAAATTCTTTTGTTCTTCTACTTCGACGAAATCGGAATAATTCCCTTTGATTTTATTCTTATATTATAGTTTATTCTTATACTAATGAATTTGATTTGTATGAAATCAAATTAGGTTCAAATATGGATTTTTTTCTGTCAAAGCGACAAAAAAAATGGAAGTAGAAAGTCATATCCTCTTTTTAATGGGTCTACTTTTTTTTATGTTATTTCGTACTGTACATTTCCTTTGTTTGTGAGATCATTTTCTCACAAGAGGTAATGAAAAGAGTTATAGAATGGATTCTTTTTACTTATGTCTAGATCGCGGATAAATGGAAATTTTATTGATAAGACCTTTTCAATCGTAGCCAATATCTTATTACGAATAATTCCGACAACTTCAGGAGAAAAAGAGGCATTTACTTATTACAGAGATGGTGCGATTTGATTATTTTGACTTTACCGCTATCAGCCTTAGGAAAAAGAAAGACACATGATTCGGAATATAAAAAAAAATCGACGCTGGTTGAAGGTGAAGTTTATAACATAAATCAATTCCTTCGGTCGTGTATCCCCGATTAATGCAACCTCAGATGCTTGAATTGTTGATTCTAGTATTGAGCGAAAGGTTAGACCTATAGATCATCGATCTGTATTGCAGTTCAATCCTAGTTCAATCCTACTACACTAGTATCAATAGGCGGCATAGAGGAAGGAGCACTACGCCTAGGAATCAACAAAACAAAAACTTTGTTATTTATAAAGCACTCCTTTTCCTTATCGGGATCGGGACAAAAAGAAAAAGAAATGGTTGGGACAACAAACATCCATCTCGTTCGTACTTTGGATACCCATATAACCATCGAAGACTGTTGAAGTGACTAATTCCTGGAAATTAAAAGGCGTTGAGAACAAAGAAATTGTTGGAGTTTACATTTTTATCTAGTACCAGCACGCTTGATGTTAAGAAAGGATCTTTTGCAAGAAGGTTGGCTAGAGATTTCTTGTAAAAACATTAGCCCCGCTCAGTTCATAATGACAATATTTCGACCTTTAATTCCACGGATTCTGGATTATTTTCATTATGCACATAAAATAAAGGAGGAGCCGTATGAGGTGAAAATCTCACGTACGGTTTTGGAACGGAGAATTTTTTGAATTGAATGACGACCGTAACGAATGTCGGCTCAATCCGAAGGCAATTATGCGGAAGCACTACAGAATTATTATGAAGCTATGCGACTAGAAATTGATCCCTATGATCGAAGTTATATACTCTATAACATAGGCCTTATCCACACAAGTAACGGCGAACATACGAAAGCTTTAGAATATTATTTTCGGGCACTAGAACGAAACCCGTTCTTACCACAAGCTTTTAATAATATGGCTGTGATCTGTCATTACGTGCGACTATCTCCACTATAGAAAGAAATCAAAAGAAAGGGCAAATACGACAGTAAATACTAAAAAAAGTAGGATTTCTACATATTGCATCGTCCAAAAAACGATTTTTATCAGCTGTAGCAAAGAAAGAAACTTCGAAATATGAAGAAATATATATGCCTAAATATTTTATTCTATGGATAAAAGATCTAATTGATAGCGAAAGCACCGTAAAGATCAATTTACAAGGTTTGGGCGATACAATAAAAACTGCTTATTTATGTCATGATATGAGATAAAAATTAGGAATCAACTTATGTAATAGAGCCGATCCCCTAAGGTATTGAGCAGCGGTGTAGCATCAGATCCCAAGGAGAGTAAGTCTTTTTTTTTTATGAGGAAGAAGTCTT